GCCTCAGCTCCTTGTTGTTTGAAGAAACCCTCCCCTTCAATTGGTCTTTTTTCACGAAAAGCAGACATGAGATAACAAATCAAGTCTTTCCCTAAGATTTCGAATAGCTGTCCCGAATTCAAGTTGATTATGTTTCGCTTCTTCCTCGGAGAAAGACGATCAAACAATTCCCAATCATGGTCCTTGCGGATCGGATCATCCGTATAGGATAAAAAAAGAAACTCCAGATATTTGCTATCTTTCTCTTTGAATGAGATCTCAATTCCAGCTACGGTTTCATTAGCTATCTTACAACTAGAATCCCTCTTTTTTCCGACCCGGTTCCTCCACCACCGCGAACCCCGGTTCGATTCAGGCATGATACACTTTTTATTTCTTGGGAGAACCCAAGTACTCTCTTGCGGATCCATGAAACAACTCTCAGAAATCTTTTTCCCTTTTGGAAGATACAGGAGCGAAACAATCAACCTATTGATATTGGAAGACCAAAAAGATTCTTCCAATGTCTCATTTCTGGGTCCAATGGAATTCATAGGTATAGGAAGAAGCCCCATCAAATAGAGATTTTTTCTTTCGACCATCTTTCGATTGGTAATACGAGATATAAGGACCGCTACTACAAGCAGTACTATACCTTTGATCGTGAAATATCGATTGCTTGTTGAACCCTGTGAATCACGTGAAAGTAGGATACTCCAAATTCGGGGGTCAAAGAGTTTCATAAAACGTTCTTGGTGGAAAAAAATGTGAGTGAAAGATCCCACTGAATCGAATTTGATCCATGAATCTAAGAAATAGTGAGAATTCTTGATCTCTCTCAATATCTCTCTCAATTCGAAGATCCAGGATTTGAATTGATGTCGTTTCATTGATTCCTCCTAAAGATTTTCATTGATTCCTCTTAAAGATTTCATTGATTCCTCCTAAAGATTTCATTTCAATTGGAATTTGGTTATTCACGATGTACGATGAGCCCTGTTAAGCATCCATGGCTGAATGGTTAAAGCGCCCAACTCATAATTGGCAAATTCGTAGGTTCAATTCCTGCTGGATGCACGCCAATGGGAACGTTCAATAAGTCTATTGGAGTTGGCTCTGTATCAATGGAATCTCATCATCCATACATAACGAATTGGTATGGTATATTCATACCATAACATATGAACAGTAAGAACTAGAATTCTTATCGATACTGGAACTCATAGGGAAGAAAATGGATTTATGGATGGAATCAAATATGCAGTATTTACAGAAAAAAGTATTCGGTTATTGGGGAACAATCAATATACTTCTAATGTCGAATCAGGATCAACTAGGACAGAAATAAAGCATTGGGTCGAACTCTTCTTTGGTGTCAAGGTAATAGCTATGAATAGTCATCGACTCCCGGGAAAGGGTAGAAGAATGGGACCTATTATGGGACATACAATGCATTACAGACGTATGATCATTACGCTTCAACCGGGTTATTCTATTCCACCTCTTATAGAGAAAAGAACTTAAAGCAAAATACTTAATAACACGGCGATACATTTATACAAAACTTCTACCCCGAGCACACGTAATGGAGCCGTAGACAGTCAAGTGAAATCCAATCCACGAAATAATTTGATCTATGGACAGCATCGTTGTGGTAAAGGTCGTAATGCCAGAGGAATCATTACCGCAAGGCATAGAGGGGGAGGTCATAAGCGTCTATACCGTAAAATCGATTTTCGACGGAATAAAAAAGACATATCTGGTAGAATCGTAACCATAGAATACGACCCTAATCGAAATGCATACATTTGTCTCATACACTATGGGGATGGTGAGAAGAGATATATTTTACATCCCAGAGGGGCTATAATTGGAGATACCATTGTTTCTGGTACGGAAGTCCCTATATCAATGGGAAATGCCCTACCTTTGAGTGCGGTTTGAACTATTGATTTACGTAATTGGAAGTAACCAATTAGGTTTACGACGAAACCTAGAAATCAATCACTGATCCAATTTGAGTACCTCTATGGGATAGGATAGACCTCGACAGAAAACTGTTGAGTAACGGCAGCAAGTGATTGAGTTCAGTAGTTCCTCATAGAAAATTATTGACTCTAGAGATATGGTAATATGGAGAAGACAAAATTGTTTGAAGCACGCACAGAACCGGAAGCGCCCCTTGTTTCAAAGAGAGGAGGACGGGTTATTCACATTTAATTTGATGGTCAAAGGCGAATTGAAAGCTAAGCAGTGGTAATTATAAAGATCCCCCGGGGGAAAAATAGAGATGTCTCCTACGTTACCCGTAATATGTGGAAGTATCGACGTAATTTCATAGAGTCATTCGGTCTGAATGCTACATGAAGAACATAAGCCAGATGACGGAACGGGGAGACCTAGGATGTAGAAGATCATACATGAGTGATTCGGCAGATTTGGATTCCTATATATCCACTCATGTGGTACTTCATCATACGATTCATATAAGATCCATCTGTCTAGATATCATCATATACATCTAGAAAGCCGTATGCTTTGGAAGAAGCTTGTACAGTTTGGGAAGGGGTTTTTTTTGATAAAAAAGAAGAATCTACTTCAACCGATATGCCCTTAGGCACGGCCATACATAACATAGAAATCACACTTGGAAAGGGTGGACAATTAGCTAGAGCTGCCGGCGCTGTAGCGAAGCTGATTGCAAAAGAGGGTAAATCGGCCACATTAAGATTACCATCTGGGGAGGTCCGTTTGATATCCAAAAACTGCTTAGCAACAGTCGGACAAGTAGGTAATGTTGGGGTGAACCAAAAAAGTTTAGGTAGAGCTGGATCGAAGCGTTGGCTAGGTAAGCGTCCTGTAGTAAGAGGAGTGGTTATGAACCCTGTAGACCATCCCCATGGGGGCGGGGAAGGGAGAGCCCCAATTGGTAGAAAAAAACCCACAACCCCTTGGGGTTATCCTGCGCTTGGAAGAAGAAGTAGGAAAAGGAAAAAATATAGTGATAGTTTTATTCTTCGTCGCCGTAAATAGGAATACTTATTGAAAATCGAATTTTGGGAATTTGAAATAATGTGATGGGCGAACGACGGGAATTGAACCCGCGCGTGGTGGATTCACAATCCACTGCCTTGATCCACTTGGCTACATCCGCCCCTTATCTAGCTAAAGGATTTTTTCTTTTTTCCATTCATCATTATTGTATTTATTCTTACCTTCATACTTAGATCGAGATATTCTATTGGACATAGAATGCCAATCTTTAAAATGTAAAAAAAGGAGTAATCAGCTGTGGCACGTTCACTAAAAAAAAATCCTTTTGTAGCTAATCATTTATTGAGAAAAATTGAAAAACTCAACATGAGGGAGGAGAAAGAAATAATAGTAACTTGGTCTCGGGCATCTACCATTATACCCAAAATGATTGGCCATACAATCGCTATTCATAATGGAAAGGAACATTTACCTATTTATATAACAGATCGTATGGTAGGTCACAAATTGGGAGAATTCGCGCCTACTCTGACTTTCGCGAGACATGCGAGAAACGATAATAAATCTCGTCGTTAATTTGGAATAAAAAAAAGATACTTATCATTCATTGGCGGGGGATAACCTTATGATAAAGAACTCGAATTCGGGTAGAGAAGTCAAAGTTTTAGCTCAACATATATGTATGTCTGCTTTCAAAGCGCGAAGAGTAATTGATCAGATTCGCGGGCGCTCTTATGAGGAAACGCTTATGATACTGGAACTCATGCCTTATCGAGCATCTTATCCCATTTTGAAATTGGTTTATTCCGCAGCAGCAAATGCTAGTCATAATATGGGTTTGAACGAAGCTGATTTATTCATTAGTAAAGCCGAAGTCAACGGGGGTCCTTTTGTGAAAAAGTTAAGACCTAGGGCTCGGGGGCGTAGTTATCCGATAAAAAGGCCCACTTGTCATATAACAATTGTATTAAAAGAAAAATCGAAATTCTTTTTAGCTGAATCGAAATCTTAGATTCATATTTAGAAAAAAATGGATGGAAAGATAATATAATCAAAAAATATGGGACAAAAAATAAATCCACTTGGTTTCAGACTTGGTACAACACAAAATCATCATTCTTTTTGGTTCACACAACCCCAAAATTTTTCCGTAGGTCTACAAGAAGATGAGAAAATACGGAATTGTATCAAGAACTATGTACAAAAAAATAAGAGAATATCCTCAGGTTTCGAAGGAATTGGAATTGCACGCATAGAAATTCAAAAAAGAATCGATTTGATCCAGGTCATAATCTATATCGGGTTCCCCAATTTATTAATAGAGGGGCGAACACGAGGGATCGAAGAATTACAGATGAATGTACAAAAAGAATTTCGTTCTGTGAACCGAAGACTCAACATTGCTATCACAAGAATTGAAAAACCTTATGGACACCCTAATATTCTTGCAGAATATATGGCTTCACAATTAAGAAATAGAGTTTCGTTTCGAAAGGCAATGAAAAGGGCTATTGAATTAACTGAACAAACAGATACAAAGGGAATTCAAATACAAATTGCAGGGCGTATCGACGGAAAAGAAATTGCACGTGTCGAATGGATCAGAGAAGGTAGGGTTCCTCTACAAACAATTCGCGCTAAAATTGATCATTGTTCCTATACAATTCGAACTATCCATGGAGTATTGGGCCTCAAAATTTGGATATTTGCGGACGAGGAATAATAGACCTTTCTTTATTTTGCCATTCTGTCCAGTGGTAGAACAAAAAATTAGAATTCGAAATTCCGTTTTTTCCGTTAAATCAAACAAAAATAAACAATTCTAATTCTATAAGGTTAAATAAAAAAGAAATTTACCCTTTTTTGATATAATTGCTATGCTTAGTGTGTGACTCGTTAGTTTTTTCTTTAGAGTTTATAGTTGGACTTCAAAAAAAGACTGACCCCTACTATGAACTTAATAACTATATAAACTAAAAACTAATAACCAACTTATTGCTTCGTATTGTCGATATCCCAAGAAACAGTGACTATATGACTGGATCAATCATATAGTTGTAACAACTGCAATTTTTCACAAATCCGATTATGGATTTTGAATAAAAAATAAATAAAGGGATGCGGATAAATGGAAAGGTGATAGAAAGAGAGAACAAAAATATCAATGATAGATGATTCCAATGTGTATGGTCTATGAATCACCTCATAAAAGGCAGTGTGATAAAGCATTAATATTGAAATATTAATATTGAAAAAAATAATATATAAATAATAATAAATAATAAAGAGCCTCGGGTTAATCGAAACTGAGAAGATTGACTCGGGAACAAATTTTGTTGGGAGCTCCATTGCAGAGTTCGGGCCTAACCATTAATGGAGAAGCTATAGGAACGACGAAACCTGTGACTATATAAGATTCTATTAAAAACGAATACTAATGATTCATCGGGTGGGATGGCGGAACAAACCAAGAACAAATTAATTTACTCTGAGAGATCATGAATTGATCCTACGAATAAAGCAGGAAAGAGTCAATATTCGCCCGCGAAACCCTTATTTATTGTATTCCAATATTGTCGCTTGATTTAATAAGAATCAAAATAAGGATTCGTTATAAAAAAGAAGCATTATCTATAAATAATACACATTTAGCCATATATACAACACAGCTTCCTATGTAATAAATGAAATATCAATAAATCCCATTACTTAGTTTAGTGTATTAGTTATTAAATACATGTGTATATGTAATATTATCGAATCCTTTCATTCGCGAGGAGCTGGATGAGAAGAAACTCTCATGTCCGGTTCTGTAGTAGAGATGGGATTCAGAAAAAACCATCAACTATAACCCCAAAAGAACCAGATTTCGTAAGCAACATAGAGGAAGAATGAAGGGAATATCTTGTCGAGGTAATCATATTTGTTTCGGCGGATACGCTCTTCAAGCACTTGAACCCGCTTGGATTACAGCTAGACAAATAGAAGCAGGGCGAAGAGCAATGACACGATATGCGCGCCGTGGTGGAAAAATATGGGTACGCATATTTCCCGACAAACCTATTACGGTAAGACCTACGGAAACACGTATGGGTTCGGGGAAGGGATCCCCCGAATATTGGGTATCCGTTGTTAAACCAGGTCGAATACTTTATGAAATGGGCGGAGTATCAGAAACTGTAGCCAGAGCAGCTATTTCAATAGCTGCGTGCAAAATGCCGATACGAACTCAATTTGTTATTTCAGGATAGAGATGTAGAACTAAACATAAAAAAGGGGGGTATTGAGGATGAAAAACAACTGCGGGTTTATTTATTTCTAGACAAACACTATTTTTTTTTCTCATTCTTTGCATTGAAATAACAGATTCAAATAAAAATGATATGATTCAACCTCAGACCCTTTTGAATGTAGCAGATAACAGCGGAGCTCGAGAATTGATGTGTATTCGAATCATAGGAGCTGGCAATCACCGATATGCTCATATTGGTGACGTTATTGTTGCTGTAATCAAAGAATCAGTGCCCAATATGCCTCTAGAAAGATCAGAAGTAATTAGAGCTGTAATTGTACGTACATGTAAAGAACTCAAACGTGACAACGGTATGATAATACGATATGATGACAATGCAGCGGTTGTCATTGATCAAGAAGGAAATCCAAAAGGAACTCGAGTTTTTGGTGCGATTGCCCGGGAATTGAGACAGTTGAATTTTACTAAAATAGTTTCATTAGCTCCCGAGGTATTATAAAGACTAGTAGATGAAACTATGATATAGTTATAGTAGGATATCTGAAATGGATCCAATTAGTAGATTGTGTCTCACGCATATACTTTTAATATACTTTATAATAATTAATTGAATAATTAAGAATTTAATAATTCAAGTAAAAAAAAAACATGCTGATTATATCAAAATTAGGAAGCACCCAAAATTAGAATTCGTCATGGGCAGAGACGCTATTGCTGATATAATAACTTCTATAAGAAATGCTGACATGAGTAAAAATGGAACGGTTCGAATAGCATCCACTAATATCACCGAAAACATTGTTAAAATACTCCTACGAGAAGGTTTTATTGAAAACGTTCGGAAACATCAGGAAAGTAACAAATATTTCTTGGTTTCAACCTTGCGCCATAGAAGGACTAGGAAAGGAATATATAGAACTATTTTAAAACGTATCAGTAGACCTGGTCTACGAATCTATTCCAACTATCAAAAAATTCCTAAGATTTTAGGTGGAATAGGAATTGTAATTCTTTCCACTTCTCGAGGCATAATGACAGATCGAGAAGCTAGACTAGAAAAAATTGGAGGAGAAATTTTGTGTTATATATGGTGATCCTCCTCTGGTATCCTAATTTTATCTCTAACTTCCTATTTGTGAAATAGAGAGGAAAAGTGAGTTATATAACTCTTCCTCTATTAGTTGATACTTCAAGGGGGTTACCTGGAATGAAAGAACAAAAATTGATTCATGAAGGTTTAATTACTGAATCACTCCCCAACGGCATGTTCCGGGTCCGTTTAGATAATGAAGATCTAATTCTAGGTTATATTTCAGGGAGGATCCGACGCAGTTTGATACGAATACTGCCGGGGGATAGAGTCAAAATCGAAATAAGTAGGTATGATTCAACCAGGGGGCGTATAATTTATAGACTTCGCAACAAAGATTCGAACGATTAGATAGATGATTTTTGAAAACATTCCTTTTATGGGAGATACAATTCGAAGCTCAAAAATACAAGAGACTTATTTTCTTCCAAGGAATAGATTCCCAATTAAGTTAAGGAGTGAGAAATATGAAAATAAGGGCTTCTGTTCGTAAAATTTGTGAAAAATGTCGACTGATCCGTAGGCGCGGACGAATTATAGTGATTTGTTCCAATCCGAGACATAAACAGAGACAAGGATAATCTTTCTAAAGTTTATCAAGGAAGGCCCATGTAAAAATAAAGGATCTGTTTTAACATGAAATGGATATCTCCATATCTTTCTATATATTTCTGATTCATATTTATGAGATGATAAAATATGGCAAAACCTATACCAAGAATTGGTTCGCGTAGGAATGGGCGTATTGGTTCACGTAAGAGTGGACGTAGAATACCAAAAGGAGTTATTCATGTTCAAGCGAGTTTCAACAATACCATTGTAACTGTTACAGATGTACGAGGTCGAGTGGTTTCTTGGGCCTCCGCCGGTACTTCTGGATTCAAAGGCACAAGAAGAGGGACACCCTATGCTGCTCAAGCCGCCGCTTTAAATGCTATTCGTACTGTAGTTGATCAGGGTATGCAACGAGCAGAAGTTATGATAAAAGGTCCCGGTCTCGGAAGAGACGCAGCATTACGGGCCATTCGTAGAAGTGGTATACTATTAAGTTTCGTACGTGATGTAACACCTATGCCACATAATGGATGTCGACCTCCTAAAAAAAGACGTGTGTAAAAATAAGAATTAAATGGATTTCAAGAGAAATAAATGATTCAATGATCTAATCAAATAATAATATTAGTATGGTTCGAGAGGAAATAGCAGGATCCACTCGAACACTACAGTGGAAATGTGTTGAATCAAGAGTTGACAGTAAGCGTCTTTATTATGGTCGTTTCATTCTGTCCCCACTCATGAAAGGGCAAGCCGATACTATAGGTATTGCCATTCGAAGGGCTTTACTTGGAGAAATAGAAGGAACATGTATCACACGTGCAAAATCTGAGAAGGTGCCGCATGAATATTCTACGATAGTAGGTATTGAGGAATCGGTACACGAAATTTTAATAAATTTGAAAGAAATTGTATTGAGAAGTAATCTGTATGGAGTTAGAGACGCATCCATTTGTGTTAGGGGTCCTAGATACGTAACCGCTCAAGATATCATCTCACCACCTTCCGTGGAAATAGTTGACGCAACACAACATATAGCTAACCTGACGGAACCAATTGATTTACGTATTGGATTACAAATCAAGAGAGATCGCGGATACCGTATGAACCCCACAAATAACTCTCAAGATGGAAGTTATCCTATAGATGCTGTATCCATGCCTGTCCGAAATGCGAATCATAGTATTCATTCTTATGGGAATGGAAATGAAAAACAAGAAATACTTTTTCTAGAAATATGGACGAATGGAAGTTTAACTCCTAAGGAAGCGCTTTATGAAGCTTCTCGTAATTTGATTGATTTATTTATTCCTTTTCTACACGCGGAGGAAGGGGGCATTCATTTCAAGGAAAATAAAAAAAGGTTTACTCTACCCCCTTTTACCTTTCAAAATGGGTTAACTAATCTAAAGAAAAACAAAAAAAGAATTCCATTGAAATGTATTTTTATTGACCAATCAGAACTATCCCCCAGGACCTATAATTGTCTCAAAAGGTCCAATATACATACATTATTGGACCTTTTGAGTAACAGTCAAGAGGATCTTATGGGAATTGAATATTTTCGCGCAAAAGATGTAAAACAGATATTGGACACTCTACAGAAGCATTTCGCAATCAATTTACCTAAGAATAAGTTTTCATTTTAAATCTATTAGAATTATTTAATATTTTTTTTTATAAATAAAGATTATAAAGAAAAAACTTTATTTTTGATCTTCGACACGCGATACATATTTTCGTGAAATAGATCATAATAAAATTCATGTATCTAGGGAGGATTCACTTTAGAAGCGACTATTCCCTAGATACCTACATCGTGGTATTTCGCGGTTGAATCAATTTGAAAAAGACCTAAAGTTAGAGATTTATCAATAGGTAACGTTGCCCCAATACCTAACCAAAGAGCTACTGCGGTACCGATCAAAAAAACTGTTGTAGCTACTGGACGACGAAATGGATTTTGGAATTTATTAACATTCTCCAAAAAGGGTACTGTTAATAATCCTGTTGGTACTGAAACCATTAAAAGAACACCCAATAACTTATTGGGTACTGTGCGAAGTATTTGAAATACGGGAAAGAAGTACCATTCGGGTAATATTTCCAAAGGAGTTGCAAATGGATCC